TCATAGTTCGAATACTTTGTGATCTATTTCATCTATTTCGTGCTCCAGATACTGGAATGAATATCCGACGAAGTCAAACCATCTTGATAAAGATGACAGACACATTCTCTGTACTATCCATAGGGTCAATTTTAACAAGTCACACACTCATATTCCGGAAATATACAATGCAGAAAGAAATAAATTTCACGGTCGAACTACCAAAAATAGGCTAAAAATTCGAGACTTACATCCTTCACTTTTTTGTATGGAACGAAAAGCTAGGACTTCAAGATTCTTGTCAGTCTAATTTGAAATTCCATTTAATAAAACAGAAGAATTATAAATCTCCAAAATAATAGATAGGAATACCGCAAATAGAGCCATTGCAACACCCATCAAAGGGGTCGTTCCCCATCCAGGGGCTACTTTACCATATTCGGAATTCAATGGTTTCAATAAATCCCCTACAACAGTTCGTCTTGGACCAGATCTAGAACTATCCTCAACAGTTTGTGTAGCCATAAATCTTATTTTGTATTCATTAAGATCTGTTGACTTTGTATACCATTCCATTGTAAATAAACAATCTTAGCATAGATCCATTGTGGTCTTGAAATTCTATAATAATGGAAACAGCAACCCTAGTCGCCATCTCTATATCTGGGTTACTTGTAAGTTTTACTGGGTATGCTCTATATACTGCCTTTGGGCAACCCTCTCAACAATTAAGAGATCCATTCGAAGAACACGGGGACTAGTTGAAGTAATCAGCCTTCCAATATTGGAAGGCTGATTACTTCAGTGAAGATAATGAAAAATTATTTCATTTTTTTAGTTGGAACTTTAGGCGGTTCCCGAAAAAAGATAGCGAAAAAGATTATCCCTAAAGTCGATACTAAGAGAAATGTATAAACCAATGCTTCCATAAATTTGATCGTGGTTAATTATAGCTTCCATACCTGTTTTGTTTACTTGGGATCATCCCCAGATAAAGAAAGAAAAAGTGTCAAAAAAAAGTCAGCGATTTAAATCAAGATTTCTACAGTACCCTCTAAATCGCAAACAGAAAATAGAAGAAAAAAAACAAAGCAATGTTGCATCAGACTACTTGTCTTTTTGTAGTTGGATCCCCAAGTTTTTGGAATGCGCCAAATTCTACTTGAGCATCCAAATCTGGATCAATACCAGCAAAAACATCTCTGAACAGGGTTCTAGCACCATGCCAAATGTGTCCGAAGAAGAAGAGCAGAGCAAACGAAGCATGCCCAAAAGTAAACCAACCTCTTGGACTGCTACGAAAAACACCATCGGATTTCAAAGTAGCACGATCTAATTCAAAAATTTCACCCAATTGAGCGCGTCTAGCATATTTTTTCACAGTCGCGGGATCGCTATAACTCACTCCATTGAGTTCACCACCATAAAACTCAACAGTTACACCTACTTGTTCGACACTATATTTTGATTCTGCCCTTCTAAACGGAACGTCGGCTCTAACAATCCCGTCCCCGTCTACCAAAACAACCGGAAAAGTTTCAAAAAAAGTAGGCATACGGCGTACAAAAAGTTCACGCCCTTCTTTATCTCTAAAGATGGGGTGTCCTAACCATCCAACAGCTATTCCATCCCCATTGTCCATTGAACCCGCTCGGAATAATCCCCCTTTTGCTGGATTATTACCAATATAATCATAAAAAGCTAATTTTTCAGGAATTTTAGACCAAGCTTCTGATAAACTTTGATTTTCGGCTAGTCCAGCACTAACTCGTCGATATATTTCTTGCTGGAAGTATCCTTGATCCCATTGATAACGAGTAGGACCAAATAATTCGATGGGAGTAGTTGCCGAACCATACCACATAGTTCCAGCAACAACAAAAGCTGCAAAAAAGACAGCAGCAATACTACTGGAAAGGACAGTTTCAATATTGCCCATACGTAATCCTTTGTATAGACGTTGTGGCGGACGAACGCTAAGATGGAATAAGCCCGCTAAAATGCCCAATGTCCCTGCTGCAATATGATGAGAGGCTATTCCCCCCGGAACAAAAGGATCAAAACCTTCCACGCCCCACGCTGGATTTACGGGTTGTACCTTTCCGGTTAATCCATAAGGGTCGGATACCCATATTCCAGGACCATATAATCCTGTTACATGAAATGCGCCAAAACCAAAACAAGCCACTCCTGAAAGAAATAAATGAATTCCAAAAATCTTGGGCAAATCCAAAGAAGGTTTTCCTGTACGTTCATCACAAAAAATTTCTAGATCCCAATATACCCAATGCCAAATAGCTGCCAAGAAGCACAAGCCAGAAAACACTATATGTGCTCCGGCTACACCTTCGTAACTCCAAAGACCCGGATTCGTTATAGTCCCTCCTGTAATACTCCAACCGCCCCATGAATTGGTTATTCCTAAACGGGTCATGAAAGGTATAACGAACATACCTTGTCTCCACATTGGATCAAGAACAGGGTCAGAGGGATCAAAAACTGCTAATTCATATAGAGCCATCGAACCGGCCCAACCAGCAACCAGAGCAGTATGCATTATATGAACAGAAAGCAAACGACCGGGATCATTCAATACAACGGTATGAACACGATACCAAGGTAAACCCATGGAAATACCCCTTTATTAACGAAAAATAGACACTATGTAACTTTATTGCATTGGAAAAAACTATGCTATGGACCCCCCTTTTTTTAGGTAATTATTTCGCAGAAAGGATTAATATTTGTTCTATTCTTTTAGTAATAATGGAACAATTCGATTCATAGGAAAAAAGAGAAGCAGATCTATTCTATATCCGATAAGTACCAATACGCAATGGGGGTGAATCCTATTTTCTATGAGCCAAGATAGCTATTGGTGTTCATCATTCAAAAGCTCATTCGTAAAAGATTTCCTTTATTTTCTATTTTTTTATTTTGTAGAAATTTGTAGAAAATGGTCTTATTCAACTTATGTATTAAATATTATTAATTAAAGTAGGAAAAGAAGACAATATTATTAAAAAACTAAACCCCATTCTTACGTTTCCACATCAAAGTGAAATAGAGTATTTCATTCTCTTTTCTTTCATTTAATGCCTATTGGTGTTCCAAAAGTACCTTTTAGAAGTCCTGGAGAAGGAGATACATCTTGGGTTGACATATAGTACGACTTGCCAGATATATTGGGCTATATGGGATTTCCCCATTTTCTCTCTCGAGCGAGATATCCTCTGTTTCGCCCAAAAAGATTGATTGAATTATCAAAAATTTGCAGCGCGAAGCGCAATAAAAAAATAAAGTAGAATTAGATGCATTTTTAAGGGGGGAGTATTTAGGTTGATATTATCAATTAAAATTTTTTATGGTTTACTTGATTGGACCAATAAAATGAAGTATCCAGGCTCCGTTTAGCAAAAACCCAATTGGTAATTAATATATAATATATTTCTAATTACTACTTATATGATATGAGAAATTATGGTAAATTATTATATTAAAAAAAAATTTGAAACAGGGTGATTTCAAACTGTTGATCAAATCGACTAATATGATTAAAAAATTATTGACTATTTGACAGAAGACATGAAAAAAAATGAATTGAAAAAAAAAATAAGGGGTAGTAAACAAAAAGATGTGGTATTTGGTTCATTTGTCCTATATGTGCAAATAAAAATCGGACAGATACTCGGAGTAGAGCATAAACCTAAAAAAAAATAGAAGACGCCCATTCAGGAACAAGAAAAAGCCATCGCCATTTCGATTGGATCTCGATGAAAAAAAAATATCAATGATAAGTTAATCCGATAAGCTTAATGAATTGTTTTGTTTTATTATAGGATTTTAATAAATAAAAGGGACCAAAACTCATTTTTTTTCTTTTAAAAATGGAGGAAAAAAGCCCTTCCGTTAGAAAAAAAAGCCTTCTAGGAAAAAAGAGGTAGGGGGTTGGAATCTACACATTGATTTTTTTCAAAATTTTTTTGAACCGTATGCATCAAAAGGTGCCTGTACGGCTCCTAAGGGATACAATTTTATCCTAATCAACCGACTTTATCGAGAAAGATTATTTTTTTTAGGCCAAGAGATTGATACCGAGATCTCGAATCAACTTATTAGTCTTATGATATATCTCAGTATAGAAAAAGATACCAAAGATCTGTATTTGTTTATAAACTCTCCTGGTGGATGGGTAATACCCGGAATGGCTATTTATGATACTATGCAATTTGTGCGACCCGATGTACAGACAATATGCATGGGATTTACCGCTTCAATAGCAGCTTTTATCCTAGTTGGAGGAGCAATTACCAAACGTATAGCATTCCCTCACGCTTGGCGCCAATGAGTTTTTTATTTTCGAGAAAAAAAGACTATGCCTTCGCCATAGGAAATATGAATTAGTTAAGTAATAATAGCATGGCACTTCGAATTCGATATGAAATTTTTTAGATTTTTTTTTTCAAAAATATTAGATTATGTATCGAAAGAGTAGTATGAGATAAGGGATTTTTCAAATGTTATCTTACCTATTGTGTTGTGGGCACATTTCAGCGTCACAAACTTTGTTTTCACACCGGAAGGCTATTTACAAAATATATATTAAAAATAAAAACAAAAAAAAAAGACACTTTGGGATTGCTGAATCACAGACTAATTAAAATATATATATAAAGCAACGGAACCATCATAGTATTTTTTTTAACTCCTCGAAAAAAAGAAGGGTGGTAATTGGATCATTTATTGATCTGCGTATAATAAAACCTATATTTTCTCTTCTTTCGATGAAAGGAAAGGTAAAAAACGTAAATTCCATTATGGAGCCGTATGCAATGCACAAAAGATGCCTGTACGGTTATTCAATTCTCTTTTTTTTTTCGTTATCTCGCCTGATCATGCGAAATCGAAGAACCTTTTAATTATGTTATATCATCAGGGTAATGATCCATCAACCCGCTAGTTCTTTTTATGAGGCACAAACGGGAGAATTTATCTTGGAAGCGGAAGAACTACTAAAACTTCGCGAAACCATCACAAGGGTTTATGTACAAAGAACGGGCAAACCTTTATGGATTGTATCCGAAGATATGGAAAGGGATGTTTTTATGTCAGCAACAGAAGCCCAAGCTCATGGAATTGTTGATCTTGTAGCGGTTCAATAAAAAATAGCAGCAATTTCATGCAAATCTACAATTTCAAATTTTATATCTTTTTAGATTAAAGGTTTAGTTTCATATTTTCTTCAGTATTTGATTTAAATATTTAATAGAATAAGAATATTGAAGAGAAGTAATTCAGAATTACCCGGTTAGGATCAATCTAAACCAGCCCATTATTTATATAATTCAGTATGCCAACCATTAAACAACTTATTAGAAATACAAGACAGCCAATCCGAAATGTCACGAAATCCCCCGCGCTTCGGGGATGCCCTCAGCGACGAGGAACATGTACTAGGGTGTATGTGCGACTCGTTCAGATCATAGACTGAGACAAAAAAAAGGAAACTCTTTTTGAAGTATCAATGATCAGTACCTGTGAATAAAAGGAACTCCGTTCACTATTTAAAAAAGATAGATCGTTCATATGTTCTATTGGGTATAAAACTTATGGTTTACATTGGTGCAAATCCAATCACCTAAATTTTTTAAAAACCCCATTGATAACAAATGGTTATCCATTAAGCGGGGGAAATTACATTTTTTATTAAAAGAAAAGAACGGACTAACAGGGTCAACTACCCAACAAATTTTCAAAATGAAATACCGTTACTGTATAAAGTAGATCTCATTGTGAAAGACCTATTACTGGAATATTCATGGGGTAGAGCCAAAAAGTGTGAACTGTACAAGTTACCAATAGTATTGATTAATTAAAATAAGGAGCTCCGGTGTATAGAGAGGACCTCACCGTTTAAGAAGTAACCATAGAAACGATGGAACCCACTATTTATCCATTTCTATTTACTACTTTTTGTAGTTATTATATTTTTTTATATCAAATATCAATACAATTTCTGCTTTCAAAGGAAAGAAAAATGCCTAATAAAAAATCGTGGTGGGGAAGGTTAGAGTAGCAAAAGCCATTGGAATTTTTATTTTATACATTGGAATAATTCGTTTTGTTATTAATAGACTAGTAAAGTGGGAAAGAATAACTGAAAAAAAAAAGAATTAGTTATTCATCAAAGTTTGATTTATTCAATGACTAGAATGAAACGCGGATATACAGCTCGGAGACGTAGAACAAAAATTCGTTTATTTACATCAAGCTTTCGAGGGGCTCATTCACGACTTACACGAACTATGACTCAACAGAGAATAAGAGCTTTAGTTTCAGCTCACCGGGATAGGGGTAGGAGAAAAAGAGATTTTCGTCGTTTATGGATCACTCGAATAAATGCAGTAATTCGACAAAAAGAGGTATTCTATAGTTATAACAGATTCATACACAATTTGTACGAGAAGGAGTTACTTCTTAATCGGAAAATACTTGCACAAATAGCTCTATTAAAAAGAAGTTGCCTTTATACGATTTCGAATGAGGTCATAAAATAAGGGGATTGGAAGAAATCCAATGAAATCTTTTCAATGGAGTTCTAAGGAGAATGAGCTCGGGGAAAGTAGAATAGAAATTAGTATGATAAAATCAAACGTCGTCAAAATAAAATGAGGGGATATACTCGCTAAAAAAAGATTTTTTCTTTTTCGACGATTCTTTTATTTTGTCTTTTTTGTTATGACAGACACAGACGGAACAATCAAATTAGGATTCTTGGTTGGATTTTTCGAACAAAAATTGAATCTCTTTTTTAGTTCCTTCGGATTGGAATTTTGATTCAATTGAAGAATAAACCTATTTCTTTTTGGTTCTAAGGTTAGGAGTTCTAGGGGTTGACTCACTTCTTTCAAATTGTTTCTCATTATTAAGAAAAGGTAACAAAGATAAAATACGAGCTTGTTTTATAGCAATAGTAATTAATCGTTGTTGTTTTAAGGTCACTCTATTCACCCGTCTAGATAATATTTTTCCTTGTTCACTAATAAATCGACTAATTAAACTCATGTTTCTATAATCAATTCGATCCCCCGATCCAATCGGGGGCAAACGCCTACGAAAATATCGCTTGGATTTAGGAAAAAGTCGCTTAGATTTATTCATAATTTGTTTATTCCTTATCTCTAAAATCCTATTTCGATCGGATCAAAACGATTTCTATTTCTATTCTATATAGGATAGAGTTTCTATATAGAATTAAGAATATAGGATTAGGTTTGTTTCTATTGCTTTATTTGTTTATATTTTATTTATATATGTAATAATATATAGATACTATCATTTTTACTGTTCTTGAAAAGTTGACATACAAGCACTCAATTTGATCTATTTCTTTATTTCCCCGTGAATTGTATGTTTGTAACAATAGGGACAGAATTTTCTCAATTCCAATCGACTAGGCGTATTGTGTCGATTCTTTTGAGTAATATATCTGGAAATTCCCGCTGATTCTTTCTTAATATCGTTTCGAACACAACTGGTACATTCCAAAATAATTGTTACTCGAACATCTTTACCTTTGGCCATGAAACCCCCTTTGGATTTATGATTCACCCCAATCTTCTATTTTAGGATCCAACGCGAAAAAGAAGGAAAAAAAAAATTCTGAAATATTTCGTTACAGTGAATATTAATTTAGTAATTAAATAAAATAATAAGCAATACAACGATTTTTTTCGAACTATATTTAAAAAAATCTTTGTACAGTTTTTTTTTTTAAGTATCTCATAGGATACCACTAGCCACATTTTTGTTTTCGCTCTATTAGTAATTTAATTGGATCCTGAACCCTCGTTTTAATGACCTTGAATCTTTTTTCTTGCCCCCCCTTTATTAGAATTAAGTAGAATAAAAAAGGGAGGGGGATTTAGTCACAGATCGTTGATTGTATCTCTAATTTTCTTCACCTTTTCTCATGTTAATAACTAGAATGAAAAAAAGGGGAATGTTAATGCATCTGGAAATAAACGATTAATCTCTATTAATAAACCTGCTAAAGAACCGAACCATAGAGTACTTAGTACCGGTGCTACGGAAAGATATGTTTTTAGATCTCGCATTTTAAATCCTCCTTCGTTCTTCTTTATTGTGTTACATTATGGTAATATATATAACTACAGATGTACATGTAGTTAAGGAGTACTTGTATACGTAACTCCCAACCCCTAATTTTCAAAATTAAGATTGAAATGTATACTACAACGATTTTATAGATAAAATTTTCAAACGGAAACGCCTATTTATGTTTATGTGAAATTAAATTTGAGAGAATTCCCGTGAAAAAAGTCATTTATTATATGTTTGTTATCTGATATGAGACAAAAAAGAAGAAATGAATTTTGTATATCAATAAAAAAGAGAAGGATGTGGAAAACAAGACAGGAATTTTCTACAATGACACTGTAGATCAATTGAAAGGGATGTAGCGCAGCTTGGTAGCGCGTTTGTTTTGGGTACAAAATGTCACGGGTTCAAATCCTGTCATCCCTACCTATTACTGCTCCTCTGAGCAGTAACGAGGGATCTATTTTAGATCGATCCGTTTTTTAAATAAAATTAGACATACAGAATTATGAAATTCATGATATACTATATCATAGTATATACGTACAAAATGTATTGGGGTTAAAGAATGTCCTCTTTCTAGCCTTATTTTCTTTTTTATTTTTTAGAAAAATAAATAAAGAAAAGCGCTCTTAGTTCAGTGCGGTAGAACGTGGGTCTCCAAAACCCAATGTCGTAGGTTCAAATCCTACAGAGCGTGATTCCACTCTTGTTTCTTGTTTATTAGATTGTGTCAAAATTCCAATGTTCTCAAACCATTGAGCAGCTAGACCTCCCGCATATTAAAGCAAGAAGGAGGTCAGTCAAAAAAAGAGATGTTAATTAATCAAAAGTCCAACTGATCACCACGTCTGTATTGTAAATACGCAGTTACGAATAATCCAGCCAACGTAATAGGAATTAGACCTAAGACGATTCCAAATAAAAAAACTTCAATCATTTCAATTTTCTTTTGTTTTCATTTTGAAAAGGGGAAAAGAGAGGTACTATCTATCCCTAAATCTTAATCTATATTGACGATGAATCTCAATGACCAGGGTAATTAACGCGATAAGGAACTATCGAACATATGGAATACCACAGAAAGATTTTTTTTATAAAAAAAAATCTTCAGTCAATTAATTTCAAATAAGCCGTATCTTGCTTAGACCAATAAATAGAGCTGAGGTTATGGTTAAAGCTGCTAGTAGAAAACCGAAATAACTAGTTATAGTAGGCATGAAGGGACTAAATAAAATAGGTTTTTTTATACATATACTTTTAAAGTACTTCCCTAAGTTTCAATTTGTTCATCTTTTTTTAAAGAGATGGAGATACACAAAAATACTAATTCCAAGAATCAAAAAATTCAATTGAAAATTTGTGAATTATCAATCATTATAGGTGGTATGAACAAAAATCGAGTAAGAGAAATAGAAAAAGAAATCAATTCATCGTCATCTGCACCATCTCAAGATTCAGAATTAACGCAACAGATTCATTGAAAAATTCTTTAGGAAACTAATCCTAAAAATAAAATAATAAGAACTCTATTATATAACTTCATTCAAAACATGTAAGAATGAATATGTAAAAAATTAGAAAAAAGTTCTTTGATTCTTTTTTTTTTTAATTGTTTTTTCGATTTTAGAAAAAAAAGAGTGACCTTAGAACCTATGATATGCCTTTTTGACTTTATTTAATTTAATTTTAACTCATTAGGTTCAATAGTAGAGTAGTTTTATTCATTTAATCTATCGAATGAGAAGAAAAAGGGTATCGTAAAATGAGAATTAGATCATTCAAAAAGATATTTATTTTAACTAGATTTTCAAACTTGTAATTAGCAATTTCTATTATCTTTTCCTTCTAGGTTTTAGATTTTTTGTACTTTCCAGATTATATAGAAAATCAAATCTCT